TACTTTTTTCGTATAAGCCGGGATGAAACAAAAAGAGTTCATGATGCAGAACTATGTACCGCGCACATCACTTAGATGGGTTCCAGAAAGTAACAACATAGGAGGAAATGAAGAAATAGAATATGAAAAGAAAATGAAAATAGAAAGAAATGAATGAAAGGGGATCAGATTCTATTTGTACTATATCTGAGATGAATCTTGGCTATTCGCGCCCCTCAACTCTCCTAGACTAGACTTTTGGTCTTGCTTTCAGCCAATTAATTTACCGTTGGAATATATAGGAAGTATTAACGTTCTTTTTGAACGAGAGGAGACACGGTATGAACAAATAAAAAAGAAGAGGAAACAAAATCTATTTCTTTTACATACTTTATATACATAAAAATATACATAGACCCTTTATTCATCTATAAACATTTTCTAAATAAAATAGTAAATAAAATAGAAGGGGTATATCTCCAGACACTTACACTTAGATGGATAAATATGTATACTGATCTATACTATTAATGAATATGGATGTCGACCCATATCAATTAATTTGTAGAATAGATACTCATACAAATAACTCACGTGCCAGGAACCAGATTTGAACTGGTGACACGAGGATTTTCAGTCCTCTGCTCTACCAGCTGAGCTATCCCGACCATTCACGACGCACCATCCTCATTTTAATAGAGGACTTGGTTCTATGTCAATGAAAAAGACGAAAAGGGGATTACAAAGCCTTATCCAGGTCTTGGTGGAATTTCTTGGATCTTCAAAAAGAAGACTTTGTGCGTTTCAGTACAATACAAGTAAGAATATGTATTGTTAATCATTACAATTTACAATCAGGGTTACGTGCCCAACGATGTTCATTTGTACGTGTATCCTATATATCACAATATCACAAGGCTTGTGAAAATAAAAAAATTTCCGCTCAGACCATTACCATTTGTAAACTAAAAGAGTAGAATGAATGAGAAACATAACGAATTTTGAACCGTTAACGAAATGAGAGCATAGGATAAATAATTAGGGAATCCAATGGGACTTTTTGGGGATAGAGGGACTTGAACCCTCACGATTTCTAAAGTCGACGGATTTTCCTTTTACTATAAATTGCATTGTTGTCGATATTGACATGTAGAACGGGACTCTATCTTTATTCTCGTCCGATTAATCAATTCTTCAAAAGATCTATCTATCAAATTACGATGGAGTAAATGATTTGATCAATGAATATTCCATTCTGTTTTCAACTTGGAATCGATTCACACCAATTCTTTCATTTTTTATATAAAAAAAAAAAGATTCGGGTCGTCATTAATCATTTGGTTTGGAGATAGTATTTCAGTACGTATATATACGTTTATTCTTCATACTTTCTGGAGTTTCGATGGAAGGAGTCCTTTACTAACGCATCGTGGCCAACTCCATTTGTTAGAACAACTTCCATTGAGTCTCTGCACCTATCCTTTTTTATTATCGCTTTCTGAACCTTTGTTTGTTTTCAGAAAACGGGATTTGGCTCAGGATTGCCCGTTTTTAATTCCAGGGTTTCTCTGAATTTGAAAGTTATCACTTGGTAGGTTTCCATACCAAGGCTCAATCCAATTAAGTCCGTAGCGTCTACCAATTTCGCCATATCCCCCTTTTTTTTTTTGTGATTAGGATCTTATTACGATACCGCCCTCCTTTTTCTTTCATTTATATTATGCCGAAACCGTTGAATTCATTCGATAGAAGTTCCCCTATTGAAAAGCGTTTTCTCCTACTTTTGATTTATCTACTTTCATCTCTATCAGAAACTCCTATTTGGTATTTGGTCCAATCAGAAAAGATTCTATCATTTCTGTATCCGAAATTCAATTCAATATAGATGGATATCTATATATATATATTATATAGTGTAATAATATACATATTTTTATACATAAATCTATTATTATGTATATGATATAGGCAAACATGCCCCTATTTAGATCATTTTTAGCGGGTAATTTTGAATACTTGAACGGTCGATTCTTTTTTTTGTCTTAGCTTTCGCCTTTTCGAATGAAAACACAGGGATGTTTCAGTATGATCTGGATTGCATTTATAGGGATTTAACCTTTCTTTCTCATTTTATTCTTATCCTTTTCTTAGGACAAACCTCTTAACTAAAAAGAACTCAAAAGTAAATTTTTTATGAAATTTATTATTAGAAATAGAATTTCATTAATAGACATAATTAATCTAATGTCTATAACTAATAATTTCGTTAATTATAAATTTATAAATAATTATAAGAAAATTCGAATTATTTTGAATTCCATTTTTTCGAATATTATAATGTATATAAGAAGATTATACAATAAGATTCTAAGTTAATTACTAGGTTATAGTAATTTGATTACTAGATTTCATTTTCTAAATATATTTAATCGTCTAAATAAATAGAAATATAGAATAGAAAATGAAAAAATTTTCATTAAATTCTATTTAAATTATATAATAATTTAAATAATTAATAATT